AACATATATAAATAAGATAACCAATTAGATATCTGTGTAACAATTTCTGTTCTGGGGTTTACATCTACCCATATATTGTTATAATTATTGTTATAATTGATTATTGTTATAATTGAAATGGAGAAATTGAAAATAAAAAATACTGAATAAACACTGATTAGTTATGTATCATTTTTTTAGTTTCTTGTGTCATTAGGAAAACAAAATTTGATATTCAAATCCAAGACTCATTCATGAATTTGCAGCCAGGAGTCAATAGTTCATGGTTCAAATTTGCCATCAACTTATTTTTTTTTTAATACACATTTTACTTTTCAATAGAAAAGTGAGGGGAAGTTTTTAGGCACTGTGTTTGTGTGTTTTGAGATACTATAGAATCAATCGAAGAAGTGGATCAAATTAAATAAAAAAAAAAAGGCCCTTATTTTCGGAAAAGAATTAATAAAAAAAGGCTTCAATATACAAGTACAAAAAAGTGGTTCAGTAATCCAACCTTAAGCAGAAAAATTTCCATCTATTTTTTTTTGTATTATTTTGGCGACATGGCCGAGTGGTAAGGCGGGGGACTGCAAATCCTTTTTCCCCAGTTCAAATCCGGGTGTCGCCTGATCAATAAAAGACTCGAAATATCTTATTCTGTTCTGTTGATATAAAACTCACCCCTTTTTCCCCGGCAGCAGAAACGGATTGTGCATTCGGCCTGGGTGTTTTCTAATATAAAAGATTATAGTAAATCTTTGCATCTAGGATTAAAAAGATTCTAATGGTGGAAGGGCTATCACGACTTCCAGATCCCCTCTCCTCTATTCTACTACTAATGTAGTGTATACTGGCCAAGTCTTGAATTCCGTTGGATAGACCAGATACGAAATCTAATTAAATTAACAGTTTAGTTGTGTAAAGACCGGAAGAGCCTTTAATATACATATACTTAAATATACTTAATAATAAGAGTACTTACTATATATCTATACAGACTCACGAGAATTTATGAGCGTTCACATTCAATATTAGACTGAATGGAGAATATAATCTATAAAGATAAAAACGGGCAAAAAGAACAGGCCTTATTATTCCTATATGTTCCATTCGGAACATTCCATTAAGGTGTCATTGCCTATTTTACTTGTGTTTAGTCTTTCCCAATTAAAAGTCGTATAGGAATTTAGTAGAAGTTATTGGGATTAGTTCATCAACAGTGTTCGGTCAGAGTCCCTTTTTGACTCTGCGCCGTTGATTCGACTATTATTAATGAGCAATAATGGAATAATTCCTTCATAGAGATAGGGGACATAATTCACATGGATATAGTAAGTCTCGCTTGGGCTGCTTTAATGGTAGTCTTTACTTTTTCCCTTTCACTCGTAGTATGGGGAAGAAGTGGACTCTAGAGGTACTACGAATTGATTGAGGAATCAAACCATATCAATTGTTTTCTAGATCGTTCTGCAACATGTTTTGAATGATTTAAAAAATATCTTCATTTATTACCTTACATTGGATTCTAGTGGAGTAATGTATTTTATGAATAAAATTCTTTCAATCAAAGAGATATTTCCAGGATTCCCATATTTGTATCTCGAAAGCAAAGGGATACAGATTATTGGAATTTTATTCCAACCAAATTCGTCCTAAATTTTATATTTCAATGAACGGGCTCTTCCCATAATTTTAGTTTTAGATGGATACTAAAGAAGGCCCGATCCCCCTTTTTTGTTTCCCTCTTTACTTTATCTTTTCCTGCTCAAAAAGAAAATTTTTAAGTGTATACACGATTTCTATGAGAAAAAATTAGGCATAGTAGTTGTATAACAAGAGAGTATGCATAATAAGATCTTGACTTGGGAGTCACATATTGCGCACTTACCGATTCTTTTTTTTTTATTTTTTTTTTTAATTACATTTCGACTTTATAAGGGTTTCAAGCATTAAAAATTTGTGAGGTTTATTATTTTATAATACTTATTCCCTTTTAAAATTTAAAATACGAAGAAGTGACCATAGAACTCCTGTCAATGGATCAATCCAGTTTTTCTTAGGAATGCTAGAAAAAATATTAGGGCTCTTTAATAGATGCCGCTAATGCTTTTTCCTTCGTTGATTCTTTCGATAGATCACGAGACTCAGATTGCAAATAAAAAGAAATCTATAAATTATAACTAGAAAGTAAGACAAGACAGTTTTTTAATTTTTTTAATATTGATCAAAAAAAGATGTATAAAAAAAAGAGAATTGGTTCTATGTAAATTCCATATATTATCTTGATATTTACATTACATATATCAAGATAATATTGTAGATTGATCGACACGAAGTCCCTGTCTTTATTATAAAGTACAACTTTATACACTACACTAAAAATAATAGATATGGTAAGAAAGAAATATATATTTCTTTCTTACTATACTATAGTATCGGATCTGATAGAATACTGTCGATTCTAGTCCGCTCATTTCATTTAAGACACCAAATTGGAATAATTTTCCCTTTTTTATTCAAT